GGATTGATTGGGTCAGCAATCCAAATTTGGATTCGGTATGGATAAAAGAACTTCCTATGTTATACTATTCAAGTCTCGACGACGAATTGATTTGATAGATCAGATATTGTTATTCATGATATTGATCCGATTCAAGATCCTCGAGAGGTAATTCATTCATTGAATTTACAGACGAAAGATTTATCATCTCTAGGGGATTAAATCCCGAGTTATTGCGAAGTAAAAAAACCGATGAGATTATGGAAGTAAATATTCTTGCATTTATTGCTACTGCACTATTCATTCTAGTTCCTACCGCTTTTCTACTTATCATTTACGTAAAAACAGTCAGTCAAAATGATTCATTCAATTGAATTTTCAAATTCATTTGAATGAACCTTCTGAGTTCTTATCAAAAATGGACGAAGTCAAATGAAAAGGATTCCAATTTCACATCTTAACTTAAATGAAATGAGCAGACTATAATCGGCAGTATTCTAAGAGATAGATAGTATGGTAGAAAGAAAGATTCATTTATTTCATACTATCTATCTCTTAGTCTATAAACTTAGACTATAAAGTTGTAATCTAGAATAAAGATAAAGGATTAAGTTTCTATAGATCAATCTACAATAGTCTCTTCATATATGTGTATATTAATTCCATATATTGTATGGAATTGACATAACACCCAATTTGCTACATCTATTTGTTCCGATGAATCGGAAACAATTCTTCTCTTAGGATTCGAATTCCTTTCCTGTTACTAATAAGGAAGAGTAACCCTTACCGATTTTTATTTAACGCCCGAACCAGGATATGAAATAAGTCGATAAAGCATAAATCGCCTTTCTAAAACTAGAAACCAGGCGTTAAATGTCCAATATGTGACTCGCCCGAGGCAAGATCTTATTATTGCATAGTCTTTCGTTAGACAACCACTATCTCTCTATCATTTCTCATAGAAAGTGCGGTGCGTATACACTTAACAAAACGACTTCTTCTTTGAAGAGTAAAGAGGGAAAGAAATCAAAAAAAGGTCCGGTCTTCCTCAGTATCCATCTATAAAGATAGTAAGAGCTCATTCCATTGATTGAAATAGAAAATTTCGGAAGAATTTTAGGTTGGAATCAATTTCCAATCATCTGAATCCCTTTCTTTTCGAAATACAAACACGGGAATCGCTGAAATATCTCTTTGATTGAAAGAGTATGATTCATATCCTAGATTACTCCATTGGAGTCCAATGGGATTCGAAATGCAGATTCTTTTTAATAGTTCAAAACGCGTTGCAGAACGATCTATAAAACAATTGATACGCTTTGATTCCTCAACTCAATTAGTAGTACTTCTAGAGCCCACTTCTTCCCCACACTACGAGTGAAAGGGAAAATGTAAAGACTACCATTAAAGCAGCCCAAGCGAGACTTACTATATCCATGTGAATTATGTCCCCTATCTCTATAAATACGAAGGAATTATTCCATTATTCTTCACTAATAATAGTGGAATCAATGGCGCAGAGTCAAAAAGGGATTCTGACCTAACACTATTGAGAAACCGATCCAATACATCGACTATGATTTCGAATCGGGAAAGATTAAACACAAGCAAAATACGTAGTAACATTCTAAGGGAATGGGAACATGTAGGAATAAGAATAATAAGCCCTATTCTTTTTTTGTTTTGCTTCGTAAGTAAAGGGGAAATCACTAAAAAAGAGAAATCACTATCTATTCCAGACCTCTATTTCCCCATTTGATCTAATCCGTACCCTCCTTTCCCGATTATCGCTCTGAAAGAGCGGGCTTGACTAGGGGTTGCCGAAAAGAAATTCTTTCTTTTTGACCCTTTTTCTATAAAAGTCAATTATTCATCCAATCTAATATGGATACCTGAGCACTCAGAGATTCGCGCGAGTCCGTCGTATATAAAGCAACTTCCGCCCCTTTCCAAAACTAGTAATTGAATTTCCTATCAGGCTCTACAATTTGATTCAAGATCCCGTCATTAGATACTCCCTTAGTAATAGAAGGGAATCGTGAAGTCTTGATAACCCCTCTACCAGTAGATTAGAATATTTCCTTGAATCCTAGATGGAGGATTCACAATCTTTTCTTTTAGAAAACCTTCAGACCGCATGCTTAGAATCAAACAAAGTATCAACAGTCGGTTTCCTCGGCTTCTACCGGGGAAGAATTCTGCGAGTTATATCAGCAAAACAGAAGAGATTTCGAGTTTTTTGTTGATCAGGCGACACCCGGATTTGAACTGGGGAAAAAGGATTTGCAGTCCCCCGCCTTACCACTCGGCCATGCCGCCAAAATGATACAAAATAGATGCAAATTTTACCGGATTACTGAATTTTTATTGTACTTGCAATCCTGTTTTCCTTAATCCTTGTCCTAAAAGACACACCCCCTTTTGATTGCATTTGATCCATCCCTTCGATTGATTGTATAGTATCTGAAACTACACAATGCTAAAAACATTCTCTCGCTTTTCTATTGAGAAATCAAAT